AAGACATCTATTGTTCAAATGAATCCGTATTTTCTATTAATTATCTATGTATTTAGATTCTAGGTGATATCTTTTTTTTTTATAAAAAAAATTGAAAAGGATAACTATAAATAGAAACTAGAAATAAATTTTCTATATTTCGATAGAAATAATCGAAAATATTCGATTAGGAGAAACTAAAAATTCTCCTGCCTAGAATGTCCATAAAAAAGTTCGTATGAAATCGAGTAAGATTAATTAAAATTTCATAATGAATACTAATTTCGAGTTATATCCCTGTTTATTTTTGATGTGTTGGATTCAATTTCGATGTACGTGATAAATCACATTCAAAATTTGATGCACCCCTAATCTTAATTGAAAAACTTTTATTTATTTCTTTGCAAAGTGAAATGATCCCAATAAATGAATTTGTTTAAAAGATCTATAATTTGAGGCATTTTTTTATTCTATGTTATAGAAACTAAAAAGTAAAGTAACAGATATTTTAAAAAAGAATATCGAAAAAAAGAAATAATTACTAAAATAGACTTTTTTCGACAGTTTTGGTTGGAATGAAAGACAATTAAACCATTTTGGAAAAAATGAGGTAATAATTCGAAATAAACTACAGAATAAATTTATTATTTTAATTAATAATAAATTTATTTTTTTCATTATTGACTTTAGTAGATATTTAGTCGATTTTCTGATTCATAGTCTTTTTTAGTCGAATTTGGATGTTTTAAGTTTTAAATATATATTTGAAATAACTGAAATGGAAATAAAAAGGAAATTTCTTTTAGTTTCCTACTTCATAGGCTTCAAAAAGTTCTGTTTATTGACTGACTTCTTTCAAAAGAGACAAGAGCCAGTGAATGGTAAACAAAATAATTTAAATTAATTAAATAGAAAAATTTTCTATTCTAGTATATTATGGAACATATATACCAATATGCATGGATTATACCTTTCCTTCCACTTCTAGTTCCTTTGTTAATAGGATCTGGACTTTTCTTTTTTCCGATGGCAACAAAAAATCTTCGACGTATATGGGCTTTTTCGAGTATTTTGTTATTAAGTATAGTTATGCTTTTTTCCATGAAGCTGGCTATTCAACAAATAAATAATAATTCTATTTATCAATATTTATGGTCTTGGACGATTAATAATGATTTTTCTTTAGAATTTGGCTACTTAATAGATCCACTTACTTCTATTATGTCAATGTTAATAACTACTGTTGCAATTCTGGTTCTTTTTTATAGTGATAATTATATGTCTCATGATCAAGGATATTTGAGATTTTTTGCGTATATGAGTTTTTTCAATACTTCTATGCTGGGATTAGTTACTAGCTCGAATTTAATACAAATTTATATTTTTTGGGAATTAGTTGGAATGTGCTCGTATCTATTAATAGGTTTTTGGTTCACACGCCCTATTGCCGCAAATGCTTGTCAAAAAGCGTTTGTGACTAATCGTGTAGGAGATTTTGGTTTATTATTAGGAATTTTAGGTTTTTATTGGATAACAGGCAGTTTCGAGTTTCGAGATTTGTTTGAAATATTCAAAAATTTAATTAATAATAACGAGGTGAATTCCTTATTTTGTATTTTATGTGCTTTCTTGTTATTTGCCGGTGCAGTTGCTAAATCGGCCCAATTTCCCCTTCATGTATGGTTACCTGATGCTATGGAGGGGCCTACTCCTATTTCAGCTCTCATCCATGCTGCTACCATGGTCGCCGCGGGAATTTTTTTAGTTGCTCGACTGCTGCCTCTTTTCCTAATTCTACCTTCCATAATGTATGGAATTTCTTTTATAGGTATAATAACAGTACTACTAGGAGGAACCTTAGCTCTTGCTCAAAAAGACATTAAGATAAGTTTAGCTTATTCTACAATGTCTCAGTTGGGTTATATGATGTTAGCTCTAGGTATGGGTTCTTATCGAGCTGCTTTATTTCATTTGATTACTCATGCTTATTCAAAAGCATTATTGTTTTTAGGATCTGGATCTCTTATTCATTCAATGGAAACTGTTGTTGGATATTCTCCGAATAAAAGTCAGAATATGGTTCTTATGGGGGGTTTAACAAAACATGTACCAATTACAAAAACCTCTTTTTTAATAGGTACACTTTCGCTTTGTGGTATTCCGCCTCTTGCTTGTTTTTGGTCCAAAGACGAAATTCTTAATGATAGTTGGATGTATTCACCAATTTTTGCAATAATAGCTTATTTCACAGCCGGATTAACCGCTTTTTATATGTTTAGAATCTATTTACTTACGTTTGAAGGACATTTAAACGCTTTTTTTAAAAATTACAGTGGAAAAAAAACCAGTTCTTTTTATTCAATATCTTTATGGGGTCAAGAAGGATTGAAAAGCATTAATCAAAAATTTCTTTTATTAACCTTATTAACAATGAATAAGAAGGAAAGGGTTTCTTTTTTTTCGAAAAAACCATACCAAAATCAAATTAATGGAAATTTAAGAAAAATGCTTCGATCTTTTA